ACGACCGTACTCTCAAGAGGATTAGCCGCTAAAGGTATCTATCCGGCAGTAGATCCCTTAGATTCAACATCAACTATGCTCCAACCTGGAATCGTAGGGGAGGAACATTATGAAACTGCGCAAAGAGTTAAGGAAACTTTACAACGTTACAAAGAGCTTCAGGACATTATAGCTATTCTTGGGTTGGACGAATTATCTGAAGAGGATCGCTTAACCGTAGCAAGAGCGCGAAAAATTGAGCGTTTCTTATCACAACCCTTTTTTGTAGCGGAAGTATTTACTGGTTCTCCGGGCAAATATGTTGGTTTAGCAGAAACGATTCGGGGTTTTCAATTGATCCTTTCTGGAGAATTAGATAGTCTTCCTGAGCAGGCTTTTTATTTAGTAGGTAACATTGATGAAGCTACTGCGAAGGCTACGGATTTTGAAATGGAGAACAAATTAAAGAAATGACCTTAAATCTTTGTGTACTAACCCCAAATCAAATTGTTTGGGACTCAGAAGTGAAAGAAATCATTTTATCTACTAATAGTGGACAAATTGGCATATTACCAAATCATGCACCTATTGCCACAGCTGTAGATATAGGTATTTTGAGAATACGTCTTAAGGAGAAATGGATACCAATGGCTCTTATGGGCGGTTTTGCTAGAATAGGAAATAATCAGATCACTATTTTAGCACATGATGCAGAGAAGTTTAATGATATTGATCCACGGGAAGCCCAAAAAACTCTTGAAATGGCGGAAGCCAACTTGAATAAAGCTGAAGGCAAAAGACAAATAATTGAGGCAAATCTAGCTCTCAGACGAGCTAGGACACGAGTAGAAGCTATCAATGCAATTTTATAAATAGTTAATGTGGATACATCTCAATAAGAAACAGAAGTTCTTTTTAGGCATCTTCTTTTTGCTTTTTATTCTTATTATTCTGCCGATTTCCTCAAATGGAATCAGATTCTGATACAACGAACAAATTGTTTATTTAAATTTTAGAAAAAAAAATGGAATGGTATAGAAAAATAAAATATCTAAAATCAATAAAAAATAAAAAGAAACCAAAAAAAAATTCATAAAAGACAAAACCAATTCTTCTTCGATACTAAAATTCATGGTATCGAAGAAGTTATACCTACTATTGGATTTGAACCAATGACTCCTGCCGTATGAAAGCAATACTCTAACCACTGAGTTAAGTAGGTTATTTATAATTCAAAAGAAAAAACGAAATAGGACCCATTCTATGGATGGATTATAAAAAGAATATGAATTATAAGCAATACCAATAAAACATATAACAGAGATTGGATGTTGGATCATGTAATATTCATTTTGTTTTGATTTATCTTGACAAGAAATTATCTACATGATAAAATGTGTATCACAAGTCAAAGGGCTATAGCTCAGTTGGTAGAGCAACTCGTTTACACGCGCGCCAATGTTTTTTAGAGGAGTCTATCATGTAATCAAAAGAATTGATCTTTTTGAGAAATCTATGTCTTACTCCATGAATTTAAAGAGAACAATAGCCTGACAAAAGGTTTGGTTCTATTTAGGTACTCATTTAGGCGTCAAATAGACGTCAAGTCAAATAGAACCCCATTCCTTGATTTTAGATATTGATAAGGTTAATGCTCAATCTATTCAATGTTAGGCATAACGAGAGGATATAAGGACCTCAAAAATTCTCTTTTCATCCTTACATTATGAATTTTAAGGTGTATGAAGTTTCATATTGTATTCTTAAAAAAAAAAAGCAGGACGATAGAGACTCCATTTAACTTATGTTGATCTAAGCCAAAAGCAAACCTACGTCATCAAAATACTTCTTTAAAAAACTTTGGTAGTGCTCCTGATTGTAAATCAGAATAATCAATCAAAGCACGTGGAGCCATCTACTTATCTTTATGTAAAGATAAAATATGGTAGACTAGCTGATATTTATATCAGCTAATGAAAGAGCCCAATGCAAAAAAAAATGCATGTTGGGTCTTTGAAACAGTTCGAATTATTTTGATACGAATCAGTTTGATCTGTTTTACCGAGAAGGTCTACGGTTCGAGTCCGTATAGCCCTATAAGCTTTGAGTATCTAACCCTTTCATACATATCCAATTAAAACAAAGATAAAGAAAAGAATAATCTAATAATAATCAAAATAAATTCTTAACTTAAATCGAAATATAAATATAATAAATAGTCAATATGAAAATGAAAAAAAATAAAATAAAAAGAGTTTCATATTTTTCGTTATAACGAGATAGGTATGTATTAGGATCAATAATATAAATTTAATTTCAATTTTTTTAATATTTCGAATAAATACTTCATTCATGCGCCGGGAACCAGATTTGAACTGGTGACACGAGGATTTTCAGTCCTCTGCTCTACCAACTGAGCTATCCCGACCATTATCAATGCATCATCTTCATTTTCATTTTACTAGATGACTTAGTCCTATGTCAATTCAAAACTGTGAATCATAAAATAAAAAAAAAATAAAGGGAAACAGGAATTCTACGTTAAAGGATGTTCTTTTGTTTTTTATGTGCATCATATATCACCCACAGTAGAAAATAGAAAAAAATTTATGCTCAGATCTGTTTTTTTTTTTTAACGTAGAATCCATAAGAAACATAACGAATTTTGAATTTCTATTCAAAAAACGAGAGGATAGATCATTAAGGGATTCAACCGGGACTTTTTTGGGGATAGAGGGACTTGAACCCTCACGATTTATAAAATCGACGGATTTTCCTCTCACTATAAATTTCATTGTTGTCAATACTGACATATAGAATGGGACTCTATCTTTATTCTCATCTGACTAATCTATTTTGAAAAAGATATATCAGACTTTGGAGTAAATTATTTGATCAAATCATATTTGATTCTTTCTTCAACTTCCAATTGATTTGATTCAATTAATTCAAAAAGTCTTTTTCTTTTTATAGTTTTATAGAAAGAAAGGTTATCCTTCATCTTTTTGAAAGTTTTGATGCAAGGATTCCTTGACTTGACTAACTTAATGCACAGTCAACTCCATTTTTTAGAACAGCTTCCATTGAGTCTCTGCACCTATCCTTTTTTGATTCTTTTGATTGAATTATTTTTTTTTTTGAAAACAGGATTTGGCTCAGGATTGCCCATTTCTAATTCCAGGGTTTCTCTGAATTTGAAAGTGATCACTTAGTATGTTTCCATACCAAGGCTCAATCCAATTAAGTCCGTAGCGTCTACCGATTTCGCCATATCCCCTTTTGTTTTTACATTCAGATCTTATTATTATTATGTCCTTACTTTTTGTTCCATCATTTAGATTTGCATTAATTTCATTTGATAATGATTTCTATATGAAAAATTCTTTTTTCCAATCAGAAATGATTCTAGCATTTCTCTATATCCAATTCAATAGAGATAGCTATATACCACTTTTATCTTAGAAATCCCTATTTTATTCGAATTTTTCCCGTACAAATTTAGAATACTTGAACGATCGATTCTATTTTCTCTGGAATTTTGACCTTTCCGAATGAAAATTCAAAAATATGAGTGTCTCTTTAGAATTTATATTTCAATTTATATTCTAGATCGTACTTTTTTTTTTCGTTTATTTCTTTCATTTTATTATGATAAGATACTTTATTATAGAATATATTCTATAACATAACTCAAAGTAACTGCAATGTAAATTTATAACTGATTATGTAAATTATGTACTAGTACTAACTAGTATTAAAATATTATGAATAGTATAAAATGAAATTTCATTTGAATTCAAAAAATTATAAATGACTAGATTCAGAGATATGAATCTATTAAGAAGAGGAGAGGGGTAAGATATTAACAATTGATCAATAGATAATTAATAAGAGAATTAATAAATGTGAATTAAAGATTGCTATATTATTATATTCATTATTTTTTTCTATAATAAATACTACTTATATATTATGATTATGTTCTATATTGAATATTCAATTGTGTTCTATATTTCTTTGTGTATGTGTATTTATGATTTTATGATTAAGGTGATTAAGGACAAACGATTAATAGTGAGTATTTTAGCAGTTTCAATGAATTACTATATAAACTATATAAATAATAAATAAAATTGATATTATATAAGCCCGCTTAGCTCAGAGGTTAGAGCATCGCATTTGTAATGCGATGGTCATCGGTTCGACTCCGATAGCTGGCTTTTCTCTATTTGTTTGACTTTCATAATGTCTTTCTGCAATAGAAATCTAATCTATATTTCAAATTAAAAAAGATTTTTCTATTTTTTTTTAAGTCCATAATGATCTATTATATCAACGTAGTAACTAAAAAATATAGGTCTTAGATATCTGCAGAAAAAAAAAATAAAGGACCCATATTTTCTTTTTTTTTTCTATTTAAATTATACATATATATATTCAAACAGACATTTATATATCTAAATATAAATAGAAGAAATAGATTTATCAAAATAAAATAAAGTAAGATACTTTCCGGATATTGATAAAATGAATCTCATTCTTTCTTTTTTGTAGTCAAATACTTAAATAGATTTCGATTCATTTCTCATATCTTTATTCTTTAGTTCAGTTTGAATTGATGTTTATGAAAATTTTCACAATATCAATAAAATAAATAAGGAGTATTTATGTCGCGTTACCGAGGGCCTCGTTTCAAAAAAATACGCCGTCTGGGGGCTTTACCGGGACTTACTAGTAAAAGGCCTAGAGCTGGAACCAATCTTAGAAACCAATCGCGCTCCGGTAAAAAATCTCAATATCGTATTCGTTTAGAAGAAAAACAAAAATTGCGTTTTCATTATGGCCTTACAGAACGACAATTGCTTAAATATGTACGTATCGCGCGAAAAGCCAAAGGATCCACAGGTCAGGTTTTACTACAATTACTTGAAATGCGTTTGGATAACATCCTTTTTAGATTGGGTATGGCTTCGACTATTCCCCAAGCCCGACAATTCATTAATCATAGACATATTTTAGTGAATGACCATATAGTAAATATACCAAGTTATCGCTGCAAACCCCGAGATATTATTACAGTGCGAGATGAACAACAATCGAGAACTATGGTTCAAAATTATCTTGATTTGTCCCCACATGAGGAATTGCCAAAACATTTGACTCTTCATCGATTCGAATATAAAGGATTCGTCAATCAAATAATAGATAGTAAATGGGTCGGTTTAAAAATAAATGAATTGCTGGTTGTAGAATATTATTCTCGTCAGACTTAGACCTAACTAAAAGGATTGATTCAGGAAATTTTACTCCCTTTTTATAATGAATGGAATAGAATAAGCAAAGAGAAAGGGAACAAAAACAAAAATCAGAGGTTTGACCCGGATATTTTTCTCCCATTCATTTATGAAGAATTGATAGGGAGATTTTCATTCTTTAAAAAATCTTTGCAGTATTTTACATATCACATCAATTACAAATTGAGAATAAAATAAATATATATAAAAGAAAGATCTAATTGTTGTATGTAATAGTGGTATCCTTTTAGATTTGATACATTATTGCAAATCAAATAAGTGAATGAGATGAAAGTATGAGACGGAAAGAGAGGGATTCGAACCCTCGGTAAACAAAAGCCTACATAGCATTTCCAATGCTACGCCTTGAACCACTCGGCCATCTCTCCTACACAAGCATTATTATTATGACTCGAAAACTAAGTGAATAGTGAGTCATTCATATTATATTGTTGGATAGGTATGTACAATGAATTCTAACTCTAAAACTATAAAATAAAAATAGAAAAACTTTCATCATAGAATAATTTTTCTTCTTTATCATAAGAGAGAATATGATTAAATCAAAATTTCTCGAATTATCCTCAAATTATTTGATTCTTAAACTTCGAGTAAATGGGAACCGCTCTTTGCATTACTGCTATATTTAGATGAAATCAAATCAGAATCACATATTCATCTTTTTGTTTTTTATTTATATGAATTCCTACAAAATAAATATAAAATCAACAAGATAAAAAAATATTTTTATCTTTTTATAATATGAATAATTTATCTAATTCTAATTCTATTCACATATATATGAATATATTAAGATTAATAATTTCATAATATTGAAGTATTTTTTATGTTATTTCATAATGTACAAATCCTTTTTTGTTGTGGGATCATTTTCTCACAATAGATAATTCAAAGAATTATAGAATGGATTACTAACTATGCCTAGATCGCGGATAAATGGAAATTTTATTGATAAGACCTTTTCAATTGTAGCCAATATCTTATTACGAATAATTCCCACAACTTCAGGAGAAAGGGAGGCATTTACCTATTATAGAGATGGTGTGATTTGATTTATTTTTTTTCTACTCTAAGTCTTCAAATAAATAGATAGAATTCGGGATAGAAATCAAAAAGATTATTGAAATAAATCTACGCTTGTTGGGGGTGAAGTTTGTAAATAAATCAATTCCTTCTATCGTGTATTCCCGATTAATGCAGCCTCTGATGCTTCAATTTTAATTTGAGTATTGAGCGAAAGGTGACACCTATTGGTTCTGCGTTACAGGTCAATCTGAATCCATTAATACTAATAGGTGGCATAGGGAAAAATTCACTACGCCTAGGAATCAACAAAAAAAACTTTGTTATTTATTTGTTATTTAAATTAAATAAACCCTTTTCCTTTTGGGGATCGGAATTAAAAAGAATGGTTAGGACAACAAACATCCATCTCGTTTGTATTTTGGATACCCATATAACCATCAAAGACTGTTGAAGTGACTAATTCCCATAAATGAAGAGGCGTTGGAAACAAAGAAATTGTTGGAGTTACTTTTTTATCTATCTAGTATGACCCACTTGATGTTAAGAAAATAAAAAGATCTTTTGCAGGAAGGTTGGCTAGATATTTTTTTTTAACACTAGCCCCGCTCAATTGATAATGAAACTATTTCAATTTTTTTATTCCCCTTTTCCATATATTACTGGATTTTCATTATGCACATACATAAAGGAGGAGGAGCCGTATGAGGTGAAAATCTCATGTACGGTTCTGTAGCGGAGATTCGTTGAATCGAATGACGACCGTAACGGATGTCAGCTCAATCAGAAGGAAATTATGCGGAGGCTTTACAAAATTATTATGAAGCTATGCGACTAGAAATTGATCCCTATGATCGAAGTTATATACTCTATAACATAGGCCTTATCCACACAAGTAACGGAGAACATACAAAAGCCTTGGAATATTATTTTCGGGCACTTGAACGAAACCCGTTCTTACCACAAGCTTTGAATAATATGGCCGTGATCTGTCATTACGTGCGACTATCTCCACTATAGAAATAAAAAAGGAAAAAATAAATTTGTGAATTGAAGAAATACTCGAAAAAAAAATAGGCTTTCTACATATACATCGTGAAAAAACAACGATTTTATTAGCTGTAGCAAAGAAAGACACTTCATAGAAGTCAAAAAACGAAGAAAAATATATGCCTAGATACTT